GTGAAGGAAATGATCTCTACATGGAAATGAAAGAATCCGGGGTGATTAATGAAAAAAATATTGCAGAATCCAAAGTAGCTCTAGTCTATGGTCAAATGAATGAACCGCCAGGAGCTCGTATGAGAGTTGGCTTGACTGCCTTAACCATGGCGGAATATTTTCGGGATGTTAATGAGCAAGACGTACTTCTATTCATTGACAATATATTTCGTTTCGTTCAAGCAGGGTCCGAAGTCTCTGCCTTATTAGGTAGAATGCCTTCTGCAGTGGGTTATCAACCTACCCTTAGTACGGAAATGGGTTCTTTGCAAGAAAGAATTACTTCTACCAAAGAAGGATCTATAACATCGATCCAAGCAGTTTATGTACCTGCGGATGATTTAACCGACCCTGCTCCTGCCACGACATTTGCACATTTAGATGCTACTACTGTATTATCAAGAGGATTAGCTGCCAAAGGTATTTATCCAGCAGTAGATCCCTTGGATTCAACGTCAACTATGTTACAACCTCGGATCGTTGGCGAGGAACATTATGAAACTGCGCAAAGGGTTAAGCAAACTTCACAACGTTACAAAGAACTTCAGGACATTATAGCTATCCTTGGGCTGGACGAATTATCCGAAGAAGATCGTTTAACTGTAGCAAGAGCACGAAAGATTGAGCGTTTCTTATCACAACCCTTCTTTGTTGCAGAAGTCTTTACTGGTTCTCCAGGTAAATATGTTGGTCTCGCAGAAACAATTCGGGGATTTCAATTCATCCTTTCCGGAAAATTAGACGGTCTTCCCGAGCAGGCCTTTTATTTGGTGGGTAACATCGATGAAGCAACCGCGAAAGCTCTGAATTTAGAAGAGGAGAGCAAATTGAAGAAATGACCTTAAATCTTTGTGTACTGACTCCTAATCGAATTATTTGGGATTCCAAAGTGAAAGAGATTATTTTATCTACTAATAGTGGACAAATTGGCATATTACCAAATCATGCCCCCATTGCCGCGGCTGTAGATATAGGCCTTTTGAGAATACGACTAAACGACCAATGGTTAACGGTGGCTCTTATGGGCGGTTTCGCTAGAATAAGTAATAATGAGATCACCATTTTAGGAAATGATGCGGAAATTAGTACTGACATTGATCCACAAGAAGCTCAACAAACTCTTGAAATAGCTGAAGCTAACTTGAGTAGAGCTGAGGGTAAGAGACAAGCAATTGAGTCAAATTTAGCTCTCAGACGAGCTAGAACGCGAGTAGAGGCTGTCAATGCAATTTCCTATTAGTAGTCATAAATACATTCAATCAAAATAAAAAGAGTTTTTTATTATACCCTACACACTACATCTTTATTCCATTTCACAAAATGAACACAATGAAGTCTAATCTTATTATAGAACGACAAAAAGAGGATGGGTAGAAAAACTTATTAGATACCGGATTCCATGGTATCTAATAAGTTCTACCTACTATTGGATTTGAACCAATGACTCCTGCCGTATGAAAGCAATACTCTAACCACTGGGTTAAGTAGGTCATTTATCACCACAAAAAAGGTCTCCATCACTTCGATGGATTATAGGTAAAATAGGGTTTTTAAGCAATATCAATCTTTTATCATTAAATGTAAACAGATCAGAGAGTTATCATGTGAAATTATGGGATACCCTTCTTGACAAAAAACTGTCTCTATGTTAAAGTTAAAATAGTTATAACAAGGGCTATAGCTCAGTTAGGTAGAGCACCTCGTTTACACGTGCGCCAATGCTTTTCAAGGGAGCCAATTATGCAATGACCATAATTTATATTTTTTTTTTATAAGTTGATGTCTTACTCCGTAGATTCGAGAGAACAAGAGAAAAATAGCCTGACAAATATTTGGTTTGATCCAATTCAGGTGCGAATTCTTGTGCCAAATAAAAAAGAACCTGCCATTATAAGGTAAATGCTCATTCCATTCAATGCCAGGCATAATGAGTCTAAGGATCTCAAAAGAAGTTCTTTTCGTCCTATGAGCTTTGAGGTGTATGAAGTCTCATATTTGACTCTTGCAGCGGAGCGGTAGAGACTCCATTTCACTTAGGTTGATCTAGGCCGAAGGCAGACCTAAATAAAGGTCACCCTTCTTTGAAACACTTTGATATTGCTCCTATATCAGGATACAAATAATGAATCAGAGCACAAGGAACCATCTCATTATCTTTTTCTCTTCCTATAAAGAAAAAATATGGTGGACTAACTGATCTTTACATCAGTTGATGAAAGAGCCCAATGCAACAAAATGCATGTTGGGTCTTTGAAACAGTTCGAATCATTTCGATAAAAAGAAGTTTTATCTGTTTTACCGAGAAGGTCTACGGTTCGAATCCGTATAGCCCTAAGAATTCCCTTTTTTTTTGTATAGAAATTTTAGTAGTAGTAAGAACAATAAAAGAAACACAAAAATTCATTCCAACCCAACGGACCCAATTAGTATATTTGTAAAACAAATACCCATCTCTCTTCAT